TCTTTCTTCTTGTGCCTTTGAATCCAGAAGTACCGGCGGAGGCCCAAGAAACCACCCGACCTCGTACATCTGTAACAGTTACAATAGTATTGTTGAAACTCGCTTGAACATGAATAACCCCTTTTGGTATTCTACGTCCATTCTTACGTGAACCAATACGTCCATTCCTACGCGAACCAATTTTTGGTATAGGTTTTGCCATATTTTTTCATCTCATAAATATGAATCAGAAATATACAGAAAGATACGGAAATATCCATTTCATGTTAAAACAGATCCTTTATTTTTACATGGCCCTTCTTTGATAAATTTTATAAAAGAAAGATTATCCTTGTCTCTGTTTATGTCTCGGATTGGAACAAATCACTCTAATTCGTCCGCGCCTACGGATCAGTCGACATTTTTCACAAATTTTACGAACGGAAGCTCTTATTTTCATATTTCTCACTCCTTATCTCAATTTGGAATCTATTCCTTGGAAGAAAATAAGTCTCTTGTATTTCATTTTTTAGCTTCGAGTTGTATCTCTCACTAAAGGAATGTTTTCAAAAATCATCTAATCGCTCGAATCTTTGTTGCGGAGTCTATAAATTATACGTCCTCTAGTTGAATCATACCGACTTATTTTTATTTTGACTCTATCTCCCGGCAGTATCCGTATCAAACTGCGTCGGATCCTCCCTGAAATATAACCTAGAATTAGATCTTCATTATCTAAATGGACCCGGGACGTTGGGAAGTGATTCAGTAATTAAACCTTCATGAATCCATTTTTGTTCTTTCATCCAAGTAACCCCTTGAAATATCATCAACTAATGGAGGAAGAGTTATATAACTTACTTTTCCTCTCTATTTCACAAATTGGAAGTTAGAGATCAAATTAGGATACCGGAGGAAGATTACCATATATAGCACAAAATTTCTCCTCCAATTTTTTCTAGTCTAGCTTCTCGATCTGTCATTATGCCTCGGGAAGTGGAAAGAATTACAATTCCCATTCCACCTAAAATCTTAGGAATTTTTTGATAGTTGGAATAGATTCGTAGACCAGGTCGACTGATACGTTTTAAAATAGTTCTATATATTCCTTTCCTAGTCCTTCTATGGCGCAAGGTTGAAACCAAGAAATCTTTGTTACTTTCCTGATGTTTCCGAACGTTTTCAATAAAACCTTCTTGTAGGAGTATTTTAACAATGTTTTCGGTGATATTAGTGGATGCTATTCGAACCGTTCCATTTTTACTCATGTCAGCATTTCTTATAGAAGTTATTATATCAGCAATAGCGTCTCTGCCCATGACGAATTCTAATTATTGGTGCTTCTTAATTTTGATATAATCAACATGTTTTTTTATTTTGAATTATTCAATTTCAATTATTAATTATTAAAAGTATATGCGTGAAACACAATCTACTAATTTAATCCATTTCAGATATCCTACTATAACTATATCATAGTTTCATCTACTAGTATTTATAATACTTCAGGAGCTAATGAAACTATTTTAGTAAAATTCAACTGTCTCAATTCTCGAGCAATCGCGCCAAAAACTCGAGTTCCTTTTGGATTTCCTTCTTGATCAATGACAACCGCAGCATTGTCATCATATCGTATTATCATACCGTTGTCACGTTTGAGTTCTTTACATGTACGTACAATTACAGCTCTAATTACTTCTGATCTTTCTAGAGGCATATTGGGCACTGCTTCTTTGATTACAGCAACAATAACGTCACCAATATGAGCATATCGATGATTACCAGCTCCTATGATTCGAATACACATCAATTCTCGAGCTCCGCTGTTATCTGCTACATTCAAAAGGGTCTGAGGTTGAATCATATCATTTTTATTTGAATCTGTTATTTCAATGCAAAGAATGAGGAAAAAAAGAAATAGTGTTTGTCTAGAAATAAATAAACCCGCGGTTGTTTTTTCATCCTCAATACCTCTTTTGTTTATCTTTAGTTCTATATCCCTATCCTGAAATAATAAATTGAGTTCGTATAGGCATTTTGCACGCAGCTATTGAGATAGCTGCTCTGGCTACAGTTTCTGATACTCCACCCATTTCATAAAGTATTCGGCCTGGTTTAACAACGGATACCCAATATTCGGGAGATCCTTTCCCCGAACCCATACGTGTTTCCGTAGGTCTTATTGTAACAGGTTTGTCTGGAAATATACGTACCCATATTTTTCCACCACGACGCGCATATCGTGTCATTGCTCTTCGCCCTGCTTCTATTTGTCTAGCTGTGATCCAAGCGGGTTCAAGTGCCTGAAGAGCGTATCTGCCGAAACAAATATGATTGCCCCGACAAGATATTCCCCTCATTCTTCCTCTATGGTGCTTACGAAATCTAGTTCTTTTAGGGTTATAGTTGATGGTTTTTTCTTAATCCCACCTCTACTACAGAACCGGACATGAGAGTTTCCTCTCATCCAGCTCCTCGCGAATGAAAAGATTCGATACGGATACACATCCATTTAATAATTAGTACACTAAACTAAGTAATGGGATTTTCATTTATTACATAGGAAGCTCCATATATGGCTAGATGTGTATATTTATAGATAAAGATAATGCTTATTTTTTATAACGAATCCCTATTTTTTTTTTTTTTATTTGACTCTTATCGAGTCAAGACAATATTGTATTGTAATACAATAAATAAATAAGGGTTTCGCGGGCGGATATTGACTCTTTCCTGCTTCATTCGTAGGATCAATCCATGACCTCTCAGAGTAAATCAATTTGTTCTTGGTTCGTTCCGCCATCCCGCCCGATGAATCATTAGGATTCATTTTTATTTTATATTTTATTTATATTTTAATAGTTGAATCTTATATAGTCACAGGTTTCGTCGTTCCTATAGCTTCTCTATTAATGGTTAGGCCTGAACTCTGCAACGGAGCTCCCAACAAAATTTGTTCCCGAGTCAATCTCCTCAGTTTCTATTAACCCAGGGCTCTTTATTATTTATATTATACTTTATTATTTGTATTATTATATATATTAATATAGCAATATTAATGCTTTATCACACTGCCTTTTATGAGGTGATTCATAGACCATACATATTGGAATCATCTATCATTGATATTTTTGTTCTCTCTTTCTATCACCTTTCCATTTATCCGCATCCCTTTATTTTTTTTTTTCTTCAAAATCCATAATCAGATTTGTTTTTTATGAAAATTTCAGTTGTTACAACTATATGATTGATTCAGTCATTCAGTCATATAGTGACTGTTTCTTGGGATCTCGACAATACGAAGCAATAAGTTGGTTATTAGTTTTTCGTTTATTTTATTATTTTATTTTATATAGTTATTAAGTTTATAGTGGAGGTCAGTCTTTTTTTTTTTTTGAAGCCCAGCTTTAAACTCTAAAGAAAAAACTAACGAGTCACACACTAAGCATAGCAATTATATCAAAAGTAAAATTAATCTTTTTTTTATTCAACCTTATAGAATTAGAATTGTTTATTTTTGTTTGATTTAACGGAAAAAGGAAAAAAAACAGAAATAGTTTCTCATTTTTTGTTCTATCACTGGACAGAATGTCAAGATAAAAAAAGGTCTATTATTCTTCGTTCACAAATATCCAAATTTTTAGGCCTAATACTCCATGGATAGTTCGAATTGTATAGGAACAATGATCAATTTTAGCACGAATTGTTTGTAGAGGAACCCTACCTTCTCTGATCCATTCGACACGTGCAATTTCTTTTCCGTCGATACGCCCTGCAATTTGTATTTGAATTCCCTTTGTATCTGTTTGTTCAGTTAATTCAATAGCTCTTTTCATTGCCTTTCGAAACGAAACTCTATTTCTTAATTGTGAAGCCATATATTCTGCAAGAATATTGGGGTGTCCATAAGGTTTTTCAATTCTTGTGATAGCAATATTGAGTCTTCGGTTCACAGAATGAAACTCTTTTTGTACATTCATCTGTAATTCTTCGATCCCTCGCGTTCGGCCCTCTATTAATAAATTTGGAAACCCAATATAGATTATGACCTGGATCAAATCGATTCTTTTTTGAATTTCTATTCGTGCAATTCCAATTCCTTCGAAACCTGGGGATATTCTCTTATTTTTTTGTACATAGTTCTTGATACAATTCCGTATTTTCTCATCTTCTTGTAGACCTACAGAAAAATTTTTTGGTTGTGCGAACCAAAAGGAATGATGATTTTGGGTTGTACCGAGTCTGAAACCAAGTGGATTTATTTTTTGTCCCATATTTTTTTATTATATTATCTTTTCATCCATTTTTTTTCTAAAGATTCATCTAAATTTTAGATTTATCTTTTAATACAATTGTTATATGACAAGTGGGTCTTTTTATCGGATAACTACGTCCTCTAGCCCTGGGTCTTAACTTTTTCACAAAGGGGCCCCCATTGACTTCGGCTTTACTAATGAATGAATCAGCTTCGTTCAAACCCATATTATGATTAGCATTTGCTGCTGCAGAATAAACCAATTTTAAAATGGGATAAGATGCTCGATAAGGCATGAGTTCCAGTATCATAAGTGTTTCCTCATAAGAACGCCCGCGAATCTGATCAATTACTCTTCGCGCTTTGAAAACAGACATAGATATATGTTTAGCTAAAACTTTTACTTCTCTACCCGAATTTGAGTTCTTTATCATAAGGTTTCTCCCCCGCCAATGAATGATAACTTTTTTTCCAAATTAATTAACGACGAGATTTATTATCGTTTCTCGCATGTCTCGCGAAAGTCAGAGTAGGCGCGAATTCTCCCAATTTGTGACCTACCATACGATCTGTTATATAAATAGGTAAATGTTCTTTTCCATTATGAACAGCGATTGTATGGCCAATCATTTTGGGTATAATGGTAGATGCCCGAGACCAAGTTACTATTATTTCTTTCTCCTCCCTCATGTTGAGTTTTTCAATTTTTCTCGATAAATGATTAGCTACAAAAGGATTTTTTTTTAGTGAACGTGTCACAGCCGAT